CATTTGTAGTGAAAGTGGAAATAGGACTAAAACCCGGGATGCCATAAGGAGTGATCAAACTATACGAGAAAGTTCTACCGATCTGGATGTAAATCAAAAATACAGTCATTTGTGGGTTCAATGCGAAAATTGTTATGGATTAAATTATAAGAAATTTTTTAAATCAAAAATGAATCTTTGTGAACAATGTGGATATCATTTGAAAATGAGTAGTTCTGATAGAATCGAACTTTTGATTGATTCGGGTACTTGGGAGCCTATGGATGAAGACATGGTCTCTCTGGATCCCATTCAATTTCATTCGGAGGAGGAGCCTTATAAAAATCGTATCGATTCTTATCAAAGAAAGACAGGATTAACCGAGGCTATTCAAACAGGTATAGGGCAATTAAACGGTATTAACGTAGCAATTGGGGTTATGGATTTTCAGTTTATGGGGGGTAGTATGGGATCCGTAGTTGGGGAGAAAATTACCCGTTTGATTGAATACGCCACTAAAGAATTTCTACCTCTTATTATAGTGTGTGCTTCCGGAGGGGCACGCATGCAAGAAGGAAGTTTGAGCTTGATGCAAATGGCTAAAATATCTGCTGCTTTATATGATTATCAATCAAATAAAAAGTTATTCTATGTACCAATCCTTACATCTCCTACTACCGGCGGGGTGACAGCTAGTTTTGGTATGTTGGGGGATATCATTATTGCCGAACCCCATGCCTACATTGCCTTTGCGGGTAAAAGAGTAATTGAACAAACATTAAATAAAACAGTACCCGAAGGTTCACAAGCGGCTGAGTATTTATTCCAGAAGGGCTTATTCGATCTAATCGTACCACGTAATCCTTTAAAAAGCGTTCTGAGTGAGTTATTTCAACTCCACACTTTCTTTCCTTTGAATCAAAATTAGAACATGAAGTTGAATTATTTTGAGCAAACAAGTAATTAGTTTATCGGAATAATAGAATTTTATCTTTCTATACCTTACGATAATCCTATTTTGACTAAGAATCCCTGCTGGATGGGATTCTAACAAACCCTTTAATATATAAAACTAAATAAATAGAATCTAATTCATTTTTAAGAAACTTTTTGCTTAGTAAATTAAATTTGAAGACAAGAGAAAAAAATGAATCAAATAATATCTCATCCATATCCTTTCAAATCTTTCATGTAGAGGGATGAAAAACTACATTATATACTCATTTAGAATTAGAATAGATTAGAGAGATATTAAGTAATAATAATTCCAATTTAGAATTATCAAATTATACTTATAATAAGATATAAGATATCTTTATATATAATATCTTTATATCTATTCTATAAATATAAAATCTAAATAATAATAACAGGTACAAATAGTAAAGCGAGGTACCCATTCTATGACAACTCTTAACTTTCCCTCTGTTTTGGTCCCTTTAGTAGGCCTAGTATTTCCGGCAATCGCAATGGCTTCTTTATTTCTTCATGTTCAAAAAAACAAGATTGTTTAGAGCCGAGGGCACAAAATCTCATTTTTAAACTGACGCTTGTATCATAACACAGATATCCTTTTAGCAAAATATGGTATAAGCGTCTTCCGACGAAAATCTCCCAAAATGCTATATTCTAGCTATTTTCAAATAGACCCGAATTGGCGGACGGCTGAATTGTAAAGTTGGTCTATCTATATGCATGTGGCTATCTTTAGTGAGATCATACGAAGGGTATGTTATTAGTTTAGATCTAACCAATTTAATGAATTACTCCTAAAGGTTCACATCAAACTAGTGCTAGTTGATGCGAGTTACTTCGGAAACAAAAGGACTAAAGTAAAATTCATTTGGGGTATTCTCTCAATTCCAAAAAAAAGCAACTGGATCAAGTATGAGTTGTCGATCAGAACATATATGGATAGAACCTATAACAGGGGCTCGAAAAACAAGTAATTTCTGCTGGGCTGTTATCCTTTTTTTAGGTTCATTAGGATTCTTGTTGGTTGGAACCTCGAGTTATCTTGGTAGAAATTTGATATCTTTATTTCCGTCTCAGGAAATCGTTTTTTTTCCACAAGGAATTGTGATGTCTTTCTATGGGATCGCGGGTCTTTTTATTAGCTCTTATTTGTGGTGCACAATTTCGTGGAATGTAGGTAGTGGTTATGATCGATTTGATAGAAAAGACGGAATAGTGTGTATTTTTCGTTGGGGATTTCCTGGAAAAAATCGTCGGGTCTTCCTCCGATTTCTTATAAAAGATATTCAGTCCGTCAGAGTAGAAGTTAAAGAGGGTATTTATGCTCGTCGTGTCCTTTATATGGATATCAAAGGCCAGGGAGCCATTCCATTGACTCGTACTGATGAGAATTTTACTCCACGGGAAATGGAACAAAAAGCTGCTGAATTGGCCTATTTCTTGCGTGTACCAATTGAAGTGTTTTAAGAAATGAGCCGACAAATGCATGCTTTCTCAGCAGGAGGGCAAAAACGCAAGAATCCTCTTTTTCTATAACATAACTTAATTGAAATTTCTTCAGAACATCCATTCGAGTCAAAGCAGACATATATGGAACAATTAAAAAAAAATAATAATAAAAAAGAGTGAATAGATTCATAGATTCGATAACTTGTAATAGAACTGATGCGTGAGAGAAATATTAGATTACATAAAGTCGACGAATAAGATTCATTAACAATTCACAGATGAAAAAATGGCAAAAAAGAAAGCATTAACTCCTCTTTTCTATCTTGCATCTATAGTATTTTTGCCTTGGTGGATTTCGCTCTCATTTCAAAAAAGTCTGGAATCATGGATTACAAATTGGTGGAATACTAGGCAATCCGAAACTTTTTTGAATGATATTGAAGAAAATAGTATTCTAGAAAAATTCAAAGAATTAAAGGAACTCCTCCTCTTAGAGGAAATGATCAAGGAATACTCGGAGACACATCTACAAAACCTTCGTATAGGAATTCACAAAGAAACAATCCAATTAATCAAGATACACAATGAGGGTCGTATTCATACGATTTTGCACTTCTCGACAAATATAATCTGTTTCATTATTCTAAGTGGTTATTCTATTTTGGGTAATAAAGAACTTGTTATTCTTAACTCTTGGGCTCAGGAATTCCTATATAACTTAAGTGACACAATAAAAGCTTTTTCTCTTCTTTTATTAACTGATTTATGTATCGGATTTCATTCGCCCCATGGTTGGGAACTGCTGATTGGCTTTGTCTACAAGGATTTTGGATTTGTTCATAATGATCAAATTATATCTGGCCTTGTTTCCACTTTTCCAGTCATTCTAGATACAATTTTAAAATATTGGATTTTCCGTTATTTAAATCGCGTATCTCCGTCACTTGTAGTGATTTATCATTCAATGAATGACTGAAAAATTATCTACCTAATCTAATTATAATGTTTCTTATTACTTTGCAGTTGTACATAAGCAAAGCATTGAAAAAAACTTTATATTTCTACCCATCCCGGAGATTCATCCTATATTCCTATATATTAATCCAGTCAAATTATTATTATTCCAGTAAATAACAGAATCGTGGATAGGAAACTCCATTAGTGACCTACCCCAATTTATTGTAGAAATTTTCGGGATCAATGGTTGGACCATGCAAACTAGAAATACTTTTTCTTGGATAAAGGAACAGATTACTCGATCTATTTCCATATCGCTCATGATATATATCATAACTCGTACATCCATTTCAAATGCATATCCCATTTTTGCACAGCAGGGTTATGAAAATCCACGAGAAGCCACTGGACGTATTGTATGCGCCAATTGCCATTTAGCTAATAAACCAGTGGATATTGAGGTTCCGCAAGCGGTACTTCCCGATACTGTATTTGAAGCAGTTGTTCGAATTCCCTATGATATGCAACTGAAACAAGTTCTTGCTAATGGTAAAAAGGGGGGTTTGAATGTAGGGGCTGTTCTTATTTTACCAGAGGGTTTTGAATTAGCCCCTCCCGATCGTATTTCCCCCGAGATAAAAGAAAAGATGGGCAATCTGTCTTTTCAGAGTTATCGCCCCAACCAAAAAAATATTCTTGTCATAGGCCCTGTTCCTGGTCAGAAATATAGTGAAATCACCTTTCCTATTCTTTCCCCCGACCCCGCTACTAAGAAAGACATTCACTTCTTAAAATATCCTATATACGTAGGCGGAAACAGAGGAAGGGGCCAAATTTATCCTGATGGGAGCAAGAGTAACAATACAGTTTATAATGCTACAGCATCAGGTATAGTAAGCAAAATCCTACGAAAAGAAAAGGGGGGATACGAAATAACCATAGCGGATGCATCCGATGGACGTCAAGTGGTTGATATTATCCCTCCGGGGCCAGAACTTCTTGTTTCAGAAGGTGAATCTATCAAATTGGATCAACCGTTGACAAGTAATCCTAATGTGGGCGGATTTGGTCAGGGAGATGCAGAAATAGTACTTCAAGATCCATTACGTGTACAAGGTCTTTTGTTCTTCTTCGCATCTGTGATTTTGGCACAAATCTTTTTGGTTCTTAAAAAGAAACAGTTCGAGAAGGTTCAATTGTCCGAAATGAATTTCTAGACTGGCGTATTTATCGACATCAAGTTTGTAAAAAGCATTAGCAATTATCTATGATAAAAAATGAAATTAGAAAAAGAATTTTGTTCTTTTAGACTCTTTTTCTATGAGATGCCGGGAATTCCTTGTACGACATTCCTAGACATAGTATATAGAAAGACTATTTGACTTGACCCCTTCTTTTTTTTTTCAAAATTGGGGCTATGTTGCTATTGTCAGATTGAAATGTAAAAAATGCATTTCATTCTAATACATTTCACTTTGGCTAGATCCTATCCAAAAGTAAACGGGAAATAGAACGGATAAATATAAATGAAGGGAGCAAATATTTCTGGGAGGGTTTATTCGTCTTCCTAGTCTTCGACACAAGAAAAGGGGTGTGAAAAATCCTTTTCTTGTGTCGAAATAATAATGATTCTTTATACT